GTCAACGTAGCTTAACCAAAGCATAGCACTGAAGACGCTAAGATGATCCATAAAAAGATCCGATGACACAAAGGTTTGGTCCCAGCCTTGCAATCAACCATGACTGAACTTACACATGCAAGTATCCGCACACCAGTGAAAATGCCCTTACGCCTCCAACCAGAAGATAAGGAGCTGGTATCAGGCTCACCACAAGCCCAAGACACCTTGCTATGCCACACCCCCAAGGGAACTCAGCAGTGATTAATATTGAAAATAAGCGCAAAGCTTGACTCAGCTACAGTCGATAGAGCCGGTAAATCTCGTGMCAGCCACCGCGGTTATACGAAAGACTCAAGTTGATAGCTAACGGCGTAAAGCGTGATTAAGGGTAAAAACAATAGGGTTAAACTGCAACTTGGCTGTCGCACGCTATCGATGCTCAGAAACACTATCACGAAAGTAACCCTATCAACAACAACTTGAACTCACGACTGCTGGGGTACAAACTGGGATTAGATACCCCACTATGCCCAGCCTTAAACTTTGACCACTTACACCAAAATCCGCCAGGGGATTACGAGCCTCAGCTTAAAACCCAAAGGACTTGGCGGTGCCCCACACCCACCTAGAGGAGCCTGTTCTATAATCGATAACCCCCGCTTAACCTCACCACTTCTAGCAAATCAACCTATATACCACCGTCACCAGCCCACCCTGTGAAGGCAAACAAGTAGGCATAACTATAAACCATAAAAACGTCAGGTCAAGGTGTAGTTTATGAAGTGGGAAGAAATGGGCTACATTTTCTATAACCAGAATAAACGAAAGACCGCTATGAAACCCGGTCAGAAGGAGGATTTAGCAGTAAAAAGAAACAATAGTGTTCTCTTTAAAACGGCCCTGGGGCGCGCACACACCGCCCGTCACCCTCTTCAAAAATATACCACACTACATAAAAATTAAACTAACTAAAGAAGAGGCAAGTCGTAACATGGTAAGCACACCGGAAGGCGTGCTTGGAACAAAACGTAGCTTAACTTAAAGCTGTTCGCTTACACCGAACCAATGTTCGTTAAAATCGAACCATTTTGAGCCAAAAGTCTAGCTAAACTTCAACACATAAAACACCATAACACACCTCCACTAACTAAAACATTCTTATACTCAGTATAGGCGATAGAACAATAACCAAAAGCTATAGCCACAGTACCGCAAGGGAAAGATGAAATAGAAATGAAAAACCACCGAAAGCAATACACAGCAGAGTCTTAACCTCGTACCTTTTGCATCATGGTCTAGCAAGTCAACCTCAAGCAAAGCGTTACTTAAGTTTGATTCCCCGAAACTAGGCGAGCTACTCCGAGGCAGCTTTCAGAGCGAACCCGTCTCTGTGGCAAAAGAGTGGGAAGACCTCCAAGTAGTGGTGACAGACCTAACGAGCCTAGTAATAGCTGGTTGCTCGAGAAAAGAGTATAAGCTCTGCCTTAAAAATGTTAAATAACAAAACAAGTATAAAACAACTATTAAGACCTATTCAATTAGGGTACAGCCAAATTGAAAAAGGAAACAGCCTAAAACAACGGGTAAAGACTACAACTATTAAGGGATATACGCCAGTAGGCCTAAAAGCAGCCACCTGAAGAGAAAGCGTCAAAGCTCATATACACAACAACCCAATAATACAAGCACCATAACCTGAACCCAACACCCCTATCGAGCTATTCCATGAACACATGGAAGAACTTATGCTAGAACTAGTAACCAGGATCTAACATCCTCCACATGTAAGTGTACAACAGAACGAATTACTCACTGTTAATTAACGTTCTTCATGAAAGAACCAAAGCAACAAAACAGGAAAACCCTTAAAACTAAACCGTTAACCTAACACAAGAACATTAAAGGAAAGACAAAAAGATAAGAAAGGAACTCGGCAAACATAGAATCTCGCCTGTTTACCAAAAACATCGCCTCTTGCCAACACACAAGTATAAGAGGTCCAGCCTGCCCAGTGACAAATTGTTCAACGGCCGCGGTATTCTGACCGTGCAAAGGTAGCGCAATCACTTGTCTTTTAAATAAAGACTAGTATGAAAGGCACCACGAAGATTCAACTGTCTCTCTTATCCAGTCAGTGAAACTGATCTCCCCGTGCAGAAGCGGGGATAAACACACAAGACGAGAAGACCCTATGGAGCTTAAAACATAAGCAACTGCTATCCAATAAACATCAAAAGACTAAAACTCTAATCAGGCGGAAATGACTCAATGTTTTCGGTTGGGGCGACCACGGAGAACAAAACATCCTCCGAGAAGAATAGGACACAATCCTAAAAAAGAACAACAGCTCTAAATATCAGAACATCTGACTTTTTTGATCCAGTATAACTGATCAACGAACCAAGTTACCCTAGGGATAACAGCGCAATCTACTTAAAAAGTTCATATCGACAAGTAGGTTTACGACCTCGATGTTGGATCAGGGCGCCCCAGTGGTGCAGCCGCTACTAACGGTTCGTTTGTTCAACGATTAAAGCCCTACGTGATCTGAGTTCAGACCGGAGTAATCCAGGTCAGTTTCTATCTGTGAAGAACCCTTTCCAGTACGAAAGGACCGAAAGAGTGAAGCCAATACAAAAGCATGCTTCAACCTAATCTCAGTGCCACCTACTAAACTGACACTAGACCTACAAACCTTCATCAAGAAATGATTAGTTAGTGTGGCAGCACCCGGTTATGCAAAAGACCTAAGCCCTTTAAACTAGGGGTTCAAATCCCCTCACTAACTATGATCACTACAGTTACCCACTTTATTAATCCCATACTTTATATAATTCCAATCCTTCTAGCTGTAGCCTTTTTCACCCTCGTGGAACGAAAAATTTTAGGATACATACAACATCGTAAAGGCCCAAACATCGTTGGACCTACTGGCCTCCTACAGCCAATCGCAGATGGGGTAAAACTATTCATCAAAGAACCAATCCGACCATCAACATCATCACAGACTATATTCCTACTAGCCCCCACCATAGCCCTGATACTGGCCTTATCAATCTGAACACCAATCCCAATGCCATTCTCTATAGCCGACCTAAACCTAGGAATCTTATTCATCCTGGCAATATCAAGCCTAACAGTTTACTCAATCCTAGGATCAGGATGAGCATCAAATTCAAAATACGCCCTCATCGGATCACTACGAGCAGTAGCACAAACAATTTCATACGAGGTAACCCTAGGACTAATCCTTATATGTATGATTGTGCTAGTTGGGGGTTTCACACTCTTTAATTTCAACACCACACAAGAACACATATGACTCATCATCCCGGGGTGACCTATAGCAGCAATATGATATATCTCAACTCTCGCTGAGACCAACCGAGCCCCATTCGACCTCACAGAGGGAGAATCAGAACTAGTGTCAGGGTTTAACGTAGAATACGCAGGAGGACCATTCGCCTTATTCTTTCTGGCCGAATACGCAAACATCCTAATAATGAACACCCTGTCAACCATCCTCTTCCTAGGGTCATTCCACCAAACCAATGAACTAACAACAATCTCACTTATGATAAAAGCCTCAGCCATATCAATTTTATTCCTATGAGTCCGTGCCTCATACCCCCGATTTCGATATGACCAATTAATACACCTAGTTTGAAAAAACTTTCTACCAATTACCCTGGCAATAACCCTACTACATATCACCCTCCCAATCTCATGCAACGGACTACCACCACAAACATAGGAATGTGCCCGAAAGCTAGGGATCACTTTGATACAGTGAACCATAGGGGTTCAAACCCCCTCATATCCTTAGAAGAACAGGAATCGAACCTGCACCTGAGAGATCAAAACCCTCCGCACTTCCACTATACAATCCCCTAGTAAGGTCAGCTAAATAAGCTTTTGGGCCCATACCCCAAACATGTTGGTTAAACTCCTTCCCATACTAATGAACCCACTAGCATCAACAATCGTGATATCTAGCCTAACCATTGGAACAATCACCACACTATCCAGCCACCATTGACTACTAGCCTGAGCCGGACTAGAAATCAACACACTAGCAATAATCCCGCTTATAACACAACAACACCACCCACGATCTATCGAAGCCACAGTAAAATACTTCTTAACCCAAGCGGCAGCCTCCGCCCTCATCCTATTCTCAAGTATTAATAATGCCTGACACACAGGAGAATGATCAATTATAGATATATCCAACGCCACATCAACAACCACATTAACAATCGCCTTATGCATGAAACTTGGACTAGCCCCATTTCACTTCTGATTACCAGAAGTTCTCCAAGGATTAAACCTTATAACTGGCCTAATCCTATCAACCTGACAAAAAATCGCCCCAATAGCACTCTTATTATTAACACAAAACTCACTAAAACCAGAAATCCTGTTAACAATCGGACTCACATCCGCCCTAATCGGAGGGTGAGGTGGACTAAATCAAACCCACCTACGAAAAATCCTGGCATTCTCATCAATTGCCCACCTCGGGTGAATAGCAGTAATTTTAACAATAGCGCCCAAACTAGCCATGCTAAATTTCATAATCTATTTAATCACAACCACAGCAATATTCTTAGCCCTAAAACAAACTTCATCAACAAAAATTAAGACATTATCCTCATCCTGGCAAAAATCCCCAACAATCTCATCACTATCAACACTAACACTACTCTCCCTGGGAGGACTCCCACCACTATCTGGATTTATACCCAAATGACTAATTATCCAAGAACTAACTAAACAAAACATCAATATAATAGCAACAGTCATAGCACTATCAGCACTCCTAAGCCTATTCTTCTACCTACGCCTGTCGTACACAACATCACTAACAACACACCCAGGCACAAGCAACACCCAAATAAACTTTAACCAAACCTCCAAACAATCATCCCTATTTCTAGCAATTATATTTTCACTATCAATTTTACTACTACCAATCACACCCCTACTAACGTAGAAACTTAAGATAACCAAACTAAGAGCCTTCAAAGCTCTAAATAGGAGTTTAACTCTCCTAGTTTCTGATAAGGTTTGCAGGACACTATCCAACATCAGCTAAATGCAACTCAACTACTTTAATTAAGCTAAAACCTTTCTAGAACAGCGGGCCTTGATCCCACAACATCTTAGTTAACAGCTAAACACTCTATCCAGCGAGCTTCATTCTACTTCTCCCGCTTATAAAAAACGGGAGAAGCCCCGGCAAACTCTCATTTGCTTCTTTCGATTTGCAATCGAATATGTCTAACAACGCAGGGCTTGATAAGAAAGGGAATCCCACCCTTGTTATTGGGGCTACAACCCACCGCCTGATACTCGACCATCTTACCTGTGGCAATCACTCGCTGACTATTTTCAACCAACCATAAAGACATTGGCACTCTGTACCTAGTATTCGGTGCCTGAGCCGGAATAGTGGGAACAGCCCTAAGCCTCCTAATTCGGGCAGAGCTAAGCCAGCCCGGAACCCTCCTTGGCGACGATCAAATCTATAATGTCATCGTCACTGCCCACGCCTTCGTAATAATCTTCTTCATAGTTATACCTGTTATGATCGGAGGATTTGGAAACTGGCTTGTACCATTAATAATCGGGGCCCCAGACATGGCCTTCCCCCGAATAAATAACATAAGCTTCTGATTATTACCCCCATCATTCCTCCTATTATTAGCCTCATCAGGAGTAGAGGCCGGAGCCGGCACCGGATGGACAGTCTACCCGCCTCTGGCAGGTAACCTTGCACACGCGGGGGCCTCCGTAGACTTAACTATCTTCTCCCTACACTTGGCAGGAATCTCATCAATTCTGGGGGCCATTAACTTCATTACAACAACAATCAACATGAAACCACCAGCTATAACCCAATACCAAACCCCATTATTTGTCTGATCAGTGCTAATCACGGCTGTCCTACTTCTGCTGTCATTGCCAGTTTTAGCAGCCGGAATTACTATGCTACTTACGGACCGAAACCTAAATACAACATTCTTCGACCCGGCGGGCGGAGGAGACCCAGTTCTTTACCAACACTTATTCTGATTCTTCGGCCACCCAGAAGTATATATCCTAATTCTACCGGGGTTCGGAATAATCTCCCACATTGTAACATACTACTCCGGTAAAAAAGAACCATTCGGATATATAGGCATGGCCTGAGCTATAATGTCAATCGGCCTACTGGGATTTATCGTATGAGCACATCACATATTCACAGTAGACCTGAACGTGGACACACGAGCCTACTTTACATCTGCAACCATAATCATCGCCATCCCAACAGGAGTAAAAGTGTTTAGCTGATTAGCCACTATGCACGGCGGGGCAATTAAATGGGACGCAGCAATACTCTGAGCACTTGGGTTTATCTTCCTATTCACTGTGGGAGGACTAACAGGTATTGTGCTAGCCAACTCATCATTAGACATCGTCTTACATGACACTTATTACGTAGTAGCTCATTTCCACTATGTATTATCCATGGGAGCAGTATTCGCTATTATAGGAGGATTTGTACACTGATTTCCCCTATTCACAGGATTCACCCTTCACGAAACATGAACAAAAATTCACTTCGGGGTAATATTCGCAGGAGTTAACATAACATTCTTCCCACAGCACTTCCTAGGCCTAGCAGGTATACCTCGACGATACTCAGATTATCCGGACGCATACACACTATGAAACACCGTATCTTCAATTGGCTCACTAATCTCCCTTGTGGCAGTAATCATAATGATATTTATTATCTGAGAAGCATTTGCCGCAAAACGAGAAGTCTCCTTAACTGAACTCACACCAACTAACATTGAATGACTTCACGGATGCCCACCGCCATATCACACGTTCGAAGAGCCAGCATTCGTGCAAATCCAACATAATTAACGAGAAAAGAGGGAATTGAACCCCCATAAACTGATTTCAAGTCAGACACATGACCAATCTGCCATTTTCTTACTGAGATGTTAGTAAAATAATTACATCGCCTTGTCAAGACGAAATAGCTGGTTAAACCCCAACACATCTTAACATGGCACACCCTACACAACTAGGTTTCCAAGACGCAGCCTCACCAATTATAGAAGAACTTCTACACTTTCATGACCATACTATAATAGCAGCTTTCCTTATTAGCACACTAGTCCTTTATATCATCACAATCATGATAACCACTAAACTCACTAATACTAACTCAATAGATGCTCAAGAAATCGAGATAGTATGAACCATTATACCAGCCATTATCCTAATTGTTATTGCCTTACCATCACTACGAATCTTATACCTAATAGATGAAATAAACGACCCACACCTAACCGTGAAAACCATTGGACACCAATGATACTGAAGTTATGAATATACAAATTACGAAGACCTAGCATTTGACTCATACATAACCCCCACCAACGACCTAAACCCTGGGCAATTCCGACTACTTGAGGTCGATAACCGAATAGTAGTACCGATAGAATCACCAACTCGTATTCTAGTAACAGCCGAAGACGTACTTCATTCCTGAGCAGTCCCAGCGCTGGGACTGAAAACAGACGCTATTCCAGGACGTCTAAATCAAACATCATTCATTATTACTCGACCAGGAATCTTCTACGGACAATGCTCTGAAATTTGCGGAGCAAATCACAGCTTTATGCCGATTGTGGTAGAAGCCGTACCTCTGTCAGATTTCGAAAACTGATCTTCATTAATACTAGAAACATCACTAAGAAGCTAACAAGGGATAAGCAACAGCCTTTTAAGCTGAAGAACGGTGACCCCCAACCACCCTTAGTGAAATGCCGCAGCTAAACCCAGGCCCATGATTTATAATCCTTGTTTTTTCATGACTGATTCTACTATCATTCATCCCGCCCAAAGTAGCCCACCACCGCCCATTTAACGAGCCAACAACACAAAACACAGAAAAATCAAAACCAACACCTTGAAATTGACCATGAACTTAAACTTTTTCGACCAATTTATGAGCCCCACCATGCTATTAATCCCTTTAATTTACGTGGCCCTAACTTTCCCGCTACTAATAATAACCACACCAACCAACCGCTGATTAAATAACCGATTAACAACATTGCAGTCCTGATTTATCTTTAACTTCACCAAACAAATCTTCCTACCTGTCAACCTGCCTGGCCATAAATGAGCCCTCTTACTAACATCTCTAATACTAATACTAATATCACTAAACCTTCTAGGACTTTTACCATACACATTTACCCCAACCACTCAACTATCCATAAACATAGGATTTGCTATTCCACTATGACTATCCACCGTTATTATCGGGCTGCGCAACCAACCCACAGTGACCTTAGGCCACCTTCTGCCAGAAGGCACCCCAACCCCCCTCATCCCTGTCCTGATTATTATTGAAACAATTAGCCTATTCATCCGACCTCTAGCCTTAGGAGTACGACTCACAGCAAACCTCACAGCCGGACACCTATTAATTCAACTAATCGCCACAGCCGCATTCATCCTCCTCCCCTTGATACCAGCAGTGTCCATATTAACATCAGCAGTACTATTTCTTTTAACATTATTAGAGATTGCCGTAGCAATAATTCAAGCATACGTATTCGTCCTACTTCTAAGCCTATACTTACAAGAAAACGTCTAATGGCCCACCAAGCACATGCCTACCACATAGTCGACCCAAGCCCGTGACCAATTACTGGAGCAGTAGCAGCCCTTCTAATAACATCCGGATTAGCAATATGATTCCACTTTGAATCAATAACCCTATTAACCTTAGGATTAGCCACAATAATCCTTACAATAATTCAATGGTGACGAGATGTTATTCGAGAAGGAACATTCCAAGGACATCATACCCCGCCGGTACAAAAAGGACTACGATATGGAATAATTCTTTTTATCACCTCAGAAGTATTCTTCTTTATTGGGTTCTTCTGAGCCTTTTACAACTCTAGCCTGTCACCAACTTTAGAACTCGGTGAAATTTGACCACCAACCGGAATCTCCCCATTAAACCCATTTGAAGTACCACTGCTTAACACAGCAGTCTTACTAGCCTCGGGGGTGACTGTGACATGAGCCCACCACAGCATTATACACGGTAACCGAAAAGAAGCTATCCAATCATTAGCAATAACTATTACCCTTGGATTATACTTTACAGCCCTACAAGCAATAGAATACTACGAAGCCCCATTTACAATCGCAGACGGAGTATATGGGTCAACATTCTTTGTGGCAACAGGCTTCCACGGCCTACACGTCATCATCGGATCACTATTCCTATTAGTATGCTTAATACGACAAATTCAATACCATTTCACATCTGACCACCACTTCGGATTTGAAGCTGCAGCATGATACTGGCATTTCGTAGACGTAGTATGACTATTCCTTTACGTATCCATCTACTGATGAGGATCATACTTTTTTAGTATAATAGTACACGTGACTTCCAATCACACAGTCTTAGTTAAAACCTAAGAAAAAGTAATGACAGCAATAATCCTTCTAATTGCCTCAATCCTATCTATTATCATGGCCACATTAGCATTCTGACTACCACAGACCAACCCAGACCTAGAAAAATTATCACCATACGAATGTGGATTCGACCCACTTGGCTCCGCTCGACTGCCATTCTCAATACGATTCTTCCTGGTGGCAATCCTCTTCCTTCTGTTTGACTTGRAAATCGCCCTCCTTCTACCATCACCATGAGCCATCCAACTACCTAACCCACTAATAACCTCAATCTGAGCCTCCGTGATCATCATCCTACTAACAATCGGATTAATTTACGAATGAATACAAGGCGGACTTGAATGAGCAGAATGAGATTTTAGTCCAATAAAGACAGTTGATTTCGACTCAACAAATTATGGTTTAACTCCATAAACTCTCCATGACACTAATACACTTCAGCTTCTGCACATCATTTTTTCTTGGCCTAATCGGCCTATCACTTCACCGCACCCACTTATTATCAGCACTTCTATGCCTAGAAGGAGTAATGCTATCCCTCTATATCGGCCTATGCTCGTGACCAACTCAACTAGCCATATCAACATTAACAATGGCCCCAATAGTAATACTAACATTCTCAGCATGCGAGGCAGGAGCAGGCCTATCCCTAATAGTAGCAACCGCGCGCACTCACGGAACAGACAATCTACAAAACCTTAACCTCCTACAATGCTAAAAATTATAATCCCAACCCTAATGCTGATCCCACTCACCTGAATTACCCCTAAAAAATGACTATGACCATCACTCACGGCACAAAGCTTCGCAATCGCCACACTAAGCCTAACATGATTCATAAATCCATCAGAAACTATACACCACACATCTAACACCACATCCATTGATATATTGTCATCACCATTATTAATCCTGTCGTGCTGATTATTACCACTAATAATCTTAGCTAGCCAAAACCACCTCTCATACGAACCAATACAGCGTCAACGAATATTCTTAACAACGATCATCACCCTTCAACTGTCACTGATCATAGCATTCTCAGCAACAGAACTAATCCTATTCTACGTCATATTCGAAACAACCCTAATCCCAACACTAATCATTATTACACGCTGAGGAAACCAATCAGAACGACTTAACGCAGGAACATATTTCCTCTTCTACACATTAGCCGGATCACTACCCCTCCTAGTGGCCCTACTATGATTACAAACCCAGTCAGGATCTCTATCAACCCCAATAATACTGCTCTCACCAACCATCATAACACAAACATGAGCACACAAATTCTGATGGTTAGCCTGCCTCTTAGCCTTCATAGTAAAAATACCACTTTACGGAACCCATTTATGACTCCCTAAAGCTCACGTAGAAGCCCCAATCGCCGGCTCAATAGTTCTAGCAGCCGTTCTTCTAAAACTAGGCGGATACGGCATTCTACGCATCTCAGTAACACTAACCCCAACACTTAAAAACCTATCATACCCATTTCTTATCTTATCACTATGAGGAATTATTATGACAAGCTCAATTTGCCTTCGACAAACAGATTTAAAATCTATAATTGCTTACTCATCAGTTAGTCACATGGGACTTGTAATCGCAGCAGCATTAATTCAAACTCCGTGAAGTTTCACGGGGGCAGTAATCCTAATAATCGCCCATGGACTAATTTCATCATCCTTATTTTGCCTGGCTAACACCAATTATGAACGAGCACACAGCCGAGCACTACTATTGACGCGAGGCCTACAAACCATCCTACCACTAATAGCAACATGATGATTACTATCAAATTTAGCCAACATGGCCCTCCCTCCTTCTCCTAACCTGATAGGAGAAATCACTATCATAACAGCCCTATTCAACTGATCAAATTGAACAATCGCATTAACAGGACTCGGCACATTATTAACCGCTAGCTACTCACTATATATATTTTTAACAACCCAACGTGGTCCAACTCCACTTTACATATCTGCAACTTCACCCACACACACCCGTGAGCACTCACTTATACTCCTCCACCTACTCCCAATTATTCCAATTATAATAAAACCAGAAATCATCTGAGGGTTATTCTATTGTAGACATAGTTTAAAAAACACTAGATTGTGATTCTAGAGATAGGGGTTAAACTCCCCTTGTCAACCGAACTCGGCGGGGATAATGAGAACTGCTAATTACTCACCACCGTGGTTCAACTCCACGGCCTGTTCGGCTTTTATAGGATAACAGCTCATCCATTGGTCTTAGGAGCCAAAAACTCTTGGTGCAAGTCCAAGTAAAAGCTATGAGTCTCCCGCTAATATTCACATCAGCAACACTTTTATCTATCACCACACTAACCACCCCGCTAATCATAAACACATATAAAAACTCAACAAACATACATATAATATCAAAAACAGCTGTAAAAATAGCCTTTATAATTAGCCTTGTACCTCTAACCATCTACCTTGACCAGGGGTTAGAAACAATTTCAACAAACATTCAATGAATAAACATCAACACATTCAACATCAACATCAGCTTTAAATTTGACATCTACACAACCTTTTTCCTACCGGTCGCCCTATTCGTAACATGATCAATCCTAGAATTCGCCGTATGGTACATATCGACAGACCCATTAATCACCCGATTCTTTAAATACCTACTTACATTCTTAGTAGCAATAATCATTCTAGTAACAGCTAATAATTTATTCCAATTTTTCATCGGATGAGAGGGAGTCGGAATCATATCCTTCCTCCTAATCGGCTGATGATACGGTCGCACCGATGCAAACACAGCAGCACTACAAGCAGTAATTTACAACCGAGTTGGAGATATCGGCCTAATCATAGCAATGGCATGAATATCAGTAAACATAAACTCATGAGAATTACAACAGATCTTCACACTCAACAACACTACAACCCTACCCCTACTAGGGCTTATCTTAGCGGCAACAGGAAAATCAGCCCAATTTGGACTCCACCCATGACTACCAGCAGCCATAGAAGGCCCAACACCGGTATCCGCCCTACTACACTCAAGCACAATAGTGGTCGCAGGAATTTTTTTACTAATTCGAATCCACCCATTAATTAGCAACAACCAAACTGCCCTAACCACTTGCCTCTGCCTCGGGGCAATCACCACCATATTCACAGCAACATGCGCCCTCACACAAAATGACATTAAAAAAATCATTGCATTCTCAACATCAAGCCAACTCGGACTAATAATAGTAACAATCGGCCTAAACATCCCACAACTAGCATTCTTTCATATCTGTACTCACGCCTTTTTTAAAGCAATGCTATTTCTATGCTCAGGCTCCATAATTCACAACCTAAATGACGAACAAGATATTCGAAAAATAGGCGGACTTCAAAAATCTATACCAATCACTACATCCTGCCTAACAATTGGCAGCCTAGCCCTAACGGGAACACCATTCCTGGCTGGCTTTTTCTCCAAAGACGCAATCATTGAAGCCGCCAACACATCCTTAACTAACTCATGAGCACTCGTATTAACACTCATCGCCACCTCATTCACAGCCATCTACAGCTTCCGAATCATCTTCTTCACCATTATAGGAAGCCCACGATCAAACCCAATATCACCTATTAACGAAAACAACAAAACCCTCACTAACCCAATTAAACGCTTAGCACTAGGAAGCATCGTAACAGGATTACTAATCTCACACAACATACTCCCAATCAAAACACCAGTAATAACAATACCTATCATGGCCAAACAAACAGCCATTGTAGTAACCATTATTGGCCTAATTGCAGCCATAGACATAGCAGCAATCTCAACTCATAATAAACACCCACAAAAAAACATAACCCACTCATTCTCGAACTCCTTAGGGTTCTTTCCTACTATTATCCACCGCTTTACACCAAAAACAAACTTAACAATATCACAAAACATTGCCACACACCTGATCGACCTTTCATGATATGAAAAAACTGGACCCCAAGGCCTAATCAACCAACAACTGCCAATAATCAAAACCACCTCAAATATACAACAAGGAATAATCAAAACTTACCTAACCCTATTCATAGTAACCTCAGCCACCATAATCCTAATAACCTAACTGAACGAATACAACCACTAAAACGCCCTCGACTAGCCTCTAGCACAACAAAAAGAGTCAATAATAACACCCACCCAGAAATAACCAGCAATCAACCACCAACCCCATATAACATAGACACCCCACTCCAATCACCCTTAACAACAATCAACCCATAATCAATACTAACTAAATCCAATTCCACATCAATAATGAAATAAACACATAAAACCCCAACTAAATACAACAAAATATAAAAAACAACAGATCAACTACCCCAAGCCTCAGGGTACGGCTCAGCAGTCAAAGCTGCCGAATAAGCAAACACCACTAGCATTCCCCCCAGATAAATTAAAAACAAGACTAACGATAAAAAAGAAGATCCTAACCCTATAATTACCCAACACCCAGCAACAGCCGCTGCAACTAGCCCCAAAGCCGCAAAGTACGGAGAAGGGTTGGAAGCCACAGCAATCAACCCCAAAACCAACCCAACTATAAAAAAAGACATAATATAAGTCATAATTCCTATCAGGATTTTAACCAAAACCTGTGATCTGAAAAACCACCGTTGTACTTCAACTATAGAAACTAATGGCACCGAACATCCGAAAATCACACCCACTAATCAAAATCATTAATAACTCTTTCATCGACCTACCAACACCATCAAATATCTCAACATTATGAAACTTTGGCTCCCTTCTAGGAATCTGCTTAGTAGCACAAATCATCACAGGACTATTTCTAGCCATGCACTACACAGCAGACACCTCAATAGCCTTCTCATCAGTGGCCCATATCTGCCGAGACGTAAACTTCGGTTGACTAATCCGAAACCTACACGCCAACGGAGCATCATTCTTTTTCATCTGCATCTACCTGCACATCGGACGAGGGATCTACTACGGATCTTTTTTATATAAAGAGACCTGAAACATCGGAGTAATCCTGTTATTCTTAGTTATAGCCACTGCATTTGTTGGATACGTCCTACCATGGGGGCAAATATCATTCTGAGGGGCAACAGTAATTACTAATCTTCTATCTGCTATCCCGTACATCGGAAACGTACTTGTCCAATGAATCTGGGGGGGATTTTCAGTTGACAACGCAACACTCACCCGATTCTTCGCTTTTCACTTTCTACTACCGTTCCTAATTGCAGGAGCCAGTATTATCCACCTCCTTTTCCTACACGAAACAGGATCAACCAACCCCACAGGACTTAACTCAAACCCTGACAAAATTCCATTCCACCCTTATTTCTCATATAAAGACTTACTAGGATTCCTCATCCTACTAATCGCATTAACCTTATTATCAATATTCTCACCCAACCTATTAGGAGACCCAGACAATTTTACCCCAGCCAACCCACTAATCACACCACCACACATTAAACCAGAATGGTACTTCCTGTTCGCCTACGCCATTCTACGCTCAATTCCAAACAAATTGGGAGGGGTCACAGCCCTAGTAATATCAATCCTAATTCTAGCACTAATACCAACACTTCACACAGCTAAACAACGAAGTATAATATTCCGACCATTCACCCAAATTTTATTCTGATTATTGGTATCGGACACACTTATCCTGACATGAATTGGAGGACAACCAGTAGAAGACCCATTTATCACTATCGGCCAAGTAGCCTCAATCATTTACTTCTCAATCTTCCTGATCGGCCTACCAACCATTGGTCTCATAGAAAATAAAATACTAAACTGATGTCTAGATAGCTTAACTCAAAGCACCGGCCTTGTAAACCGAAGACTGGGGGCTGACATCCCCCTCAAGACTTTTTTATTGGCAGCATCCAGTTACTAACCCTTTGAAGAGGGGGGACTTCAACCCCCACCACCGACCCCCAAAGCCAGCATTCTAATTTAACTACACTTCAATCAATAGTAACATGTACATATATAGACTATATAGAGCATTAATAGAATTTCCCCAATCATATCATAACCCTTAAATATATATATATTTTACATGCTTATATAGTACATTATATTAATGTATATAGACTATATATGTATATAGAGCATTAATAGAATTTCCYCAAKCATATCATAACCCTTAAATATATATATATTTTACATGCTTATATAGTACATTATATTAATGTATATAGACTATATATGTATATAGAGCATTAATAGAATTTCCYCWAKCATATCATAACCCTTAAATATWWWTATATTTTACATGCTTATATAGTACATTATATTAATGTATATAGACTATATATGTATATAGAGCATTAATAGAATTTCCYCAAKCATATCATAACCCTTAAATATATATATATTTTACATGCTTATATAGTACATTATATTAATGTATATAGACTATATATGTATATAGAGCATTAATAGAATTTCCYCWAKCATATCATAACCCTTAAATATWWWTATATTTTACATGCTTATATAGTACATTATATTAATGTATATAGACTATATATGTATATAGAGCATTAATAGAATTTCCYCWAGCATATCATAACCTTTAATCTGTATTATTTAACATATGTATTAACACATAATATTAATGTACAATGACAACACTTGTACGAATAGCATAAATGAGCCTTACCCAAACGTATATATACCAACAGAATAAAATAATATGACATAATGAAATCTCATACTTTAATTGACTATTATAACATAACTGATTAAAAACATGAATAATAAGAAGAAATAAAATACCCTAATTTCCCATTAATTTATCAGTACTTAAAAACAAGAGTAGCAGTATAATCCGCGAAAAACATGAATATTATTTACCCTAAACCTGAAATCTCAACTTCTTCACAACATCATCAAACCTGGGAATCTAAGCAGAGCAAATATAATGCAGTAAATCCCTAGATTAACTAATCACTAAAACTGAAAATTCAACATTTCCAAAAGTCCGCTACATTTTATATTTTCTTAATCGAGCAATATAACCCATTGCACCTATAAGTATCATAAAAAATAACCATTCGTGATACACATCCAATTCTACAACATATTAAACCATAATTTAGTCCTAAATTAATTAACACATGATATTACATAACACATTAAAAGATATACTAGCAAAAACCAACAAAACATAAAATTAAAAACAACACATTTTAAACCTTCAAACCATGCCTATCGATCAATCACATAAATTGAAGCAAACATTAATGGCTTATCCTTTACATTTAAATGTTATTTACCCTACAATGAGTATCACTCCGAGGTAAGTAGATAAATTTCAAGTGTTTAATCAACAGATTAGAGTCAACTATTTCTAGGTAAAATCACTTAGAAATGCATTAACACATAACTATCCCAGTCAATTAAAAATTAATGGTTACAAGACATAACTGCATAATTCAACAGTCGTTTATAACGAACATAAAATTACATACAACATGCCTATCAAGCAAGAATTATAAAAGCATGAACTAAAGACTTACAAATGCGTTATCGCTCAATATAATCCATCATACTAGGAAAATCAAATCAACATAAAACTAATCATATCAAAAATGAATAGCCTCAATTAATCCTTCGTCTCCTCAATCCACACACTGTCGTGCAAGCAACAGAATAATCAATGGATAAAACTATAATTTATAACTTAACCCAGGCAATTGCTGCGCAATTTAACTAATTCGGACAGAGACTTTGATTTCGACCATCCGTACATTTACCTTGCCCTGCTTAATGACTGGAGCTACTCAGATCTGAATTTTCAGGGGTCAGAGCTCAAGTTGACCAGTCTTACATTAAAAGGCATCTGACGGAGTTGAATCTGTTGTGACCTTAATATAAGAGACGCCGAAATGTACTTCACAAATGCCTCCCTCCTATGCGTTAAATACCCTAATCCCTTAACCTTACCTCCATCTCATCAGATAGCATCTGGTATTTTTTTTGGGGGGGGAAGAAGGGGCGCTCCTCCGACTTCGCTCCCCCGGCCCGCTTCTTCCAATTCCTCCGCATTTCAAGTGTGAAACACTTAGTCATTAAGTAAGGCCATTTTTCGTGTTACTGCAACGAATCGTACATCCTACCTAAGAAGTGCATAATATGAATGCATGAAGGACATAAATTTTTAATAAAATACTATATTTACCTTACTCCCCCCGTCTTGTAAAAGTTTTTTGGCGGTAAACCCCCCKTRCCCCCCACRARGCAGCTATCCAACAAGAGTACTTTTCGTCAAACCCCTAAACCGAAAAAACTTTCTTGCCCTCAACACCACTCGGCTTTACACACGTAATTGTAATATACGCACATATATGCAAACTTTCACATCCCAACCAAAATCACTAACTTTCTAGAATATGTATACCTTCTACCCCAGTGCGTATAGCACTTTCTAGAAAATGTATATATACATCTATTTTATTATATACCTTCTACCCCAGTGCGTATAGCACTTTCTAGAAA